TGTAAAGCTTGTTGGAAAACTTGCTGTCGTACCTGATTAACCGCTCTTTGTTGTTCAAAAAGAAGAGTTTCATTTTTGTAATTTTTTAATTGTTCCAAACTATCGCAAGTAGCATTAATCAAAATTATTTTCTCTCTTTCTATCTCAGAGTATCCATTCAGTCTATACTCATCTGCTTCCATTTCCACTTTACGTAATCGAGCCCGCGCTCTTTCGAGCTGTTCAGCGGCCCCTCTACGTAATTCTTCTGAATTTCGAATAGTACTCAAGATCCTTTGTTTTCGCTTATCTAATAAATCATTTAATGAAAGTAGATTATCTTTACATTCATTTCACAACTCTCATATCTCTTCCCGAACCAAACATGAATCTTTTGATTCATTTGGCTCTCACGCTCAATTGTTTCTTTCCTTTGATAGACATTCCCATATCTTTGATCTTTGAATGGAATGAACCTATCCTCTCTTGAGCCTATCCTCTCTTTTCTGTTCGTATTCAAAGATATCGAAACTGATCTAACATCAGAATATTAGGATAGTTAGGATAGTAGGACTCTTCAGACCAGACAAAAAATAAAAAATTGTCAGCAAAGTTGTTTCTTTATTTGTTCTTTATTCACAAACTTTTTTTTTTCATCCAAAAAATTAAAAAAATTTATCTTTTTTATACAATATATAGGTCGTCGATTTGGCAGTGGATAAAAAAAGGGGTGGGGGAATATACCCATCTTTCCTATACCTGTAAATGGTTCAAATAAATTTATCCATATGAGTGTTATACATCGGATAAATTCCCAATTATTTTTTTTTTTTTTTTTGATTTGCGGTATTTCGGTACTAATGTAGCGGTAGAAAGAGTACCACGGTATGCTGTGCCTGGACTTCAAACAATTTATCTTTAACCATGTAAAAGACCTCAACATTATTGGTTGATAGAGAATCAAAGTTCATTTACCAATTAGTCACGAAATGCTATGGTTCTTAGATATGATTTCTGAATAAAATCCAATTACGAAGTAATTCGTCGAGATTGTGCACCCTTTTTCCTATTTACGCAAATAAAAAAAGAATACATAAATATAAAGAAAGTGCAGCCGGCGAAATCCAACCTATTCTTGAAATACACAACTCGCACACACTCCCTTTCCAAAAAAAATCAATATACCCAGCACAACGCTTAGATTTATTGGATTTGTTGCTAAAATATCGGTATTAAACTCGAAACTCCCAGCGGATGGCCAGTGCCCCACGGAAACAAAGGAATCGGTTATATTTTTCATATGCTCTCCTCTTATAGATAGGACTAACAAAGAACAGAGTTCTTTTTGTATCACTCCACTCGCCTCCCCCCTTTTTTTTACATTTTTATTCTACGATAAAATTAAACAAAAGGATTTGCAAATAAAAGAGCTAATGCCACGACCAGTCCATAAATTGTTAAAGCTTCCATAAAAGCCAGACTAAGCAATAAAGTACCTCGTATTTTACCCTCTGCTTCTGGTTGTCTCGCAATACCTTCTACAGCTTGGCCCGCAGCAGTACCTTGACCAATCCCAGGTCCAATAGAAGCAAGCCCCACAGCCAATCCAGCAGCAATAACGGAAGCAGCAGAAATAAGTGGATTCATGGTAATTTCCTCGCAAAAAAAAAAAAAGAAATGGTTAATGATACAACCAACCAATGAATTACTACTTAATCTTTATCCACTTCTTTTTATACTTTTACTATTTACTTTACTATACTACCTTTTTACTTACTTCTTTTTTTTTTTATTGATACTTATCACTAAAATCTATCGGGTCGAAGTAGCTAAAAACTCCAACAGAATATTACTTAATTTTAAGAACTACTTCCATATACTGTTTTTCCTTTCTTTCTACCCATGATGGAGTTTTATGTAAATAGATACATACGGTTTTAGCCATTGTGTTTTCTTGTTTAGAAACTCTTATATTCTTTCATTCAATTAACAATCACAGAAAAAATAGAAAAAGGACTGATATTTGAATCTATAAAAATTATAAATATAAATGAAGTGAGCTAGAAAAAAAGAGATAGGGATAATTCCTATCTAACTAGTAAATAACATATACTTTTTTTCTTACATAACGTAAACCACCTGCACTTTAATACATAATATTAGCTATTTTAATTTTCTTCTCCAGCCCTGTGGATTATATTGAACCCCGCATTGCTTTAATTGGGATAAGCTTAAAAAACTATTTCGAAAGTTAGTCAATGATGACCCTCCATGGATTCACCTATATAAGCCGCAGCCAAAGTTGAAAAAATAAGAGCTTGAATACCACTTGTAAATAATCCAAGAAACATGACAGGTATAGGAACTACTGAAGGCACTAAAGAAACAAGAACAACAACTACTAATTCATCAGCCAATATATTCCCGAAAAGTCGAAAACTAAGAGATAAAGGCTTTGTAAAATCTTCTAGGATATTAATTGGTAAAAGTATTGGAGTTGGTTGAATGTATTTACCGAAATATCCCAATCCTTTTTTGCTAAGACCCGCATAGAAATATGCCACTGACGTGGGTAAAGCTAAAGCAACAGTAGTATTTATATCATTCGTGGGCGCAGCTAACTCCCCATGAGGTAACTTTATGATTTTCCAAGGTAAAAGAGCACCTGACCAGTTAGAAACAAAAATAAATAGGAACATCGTTCCAATAAATGGAACCCAAGGACCATACTCCTCTCCAATCTGAGTTTTGCTCAAGTCTCGAATAAATTCAAGGACATATTCGAAGAAATTCTGCCCGTCGGTCGGAATGGTTTGTGGATTCCGAACAGCTATGATGGCTGAACCTAATAAAATAGCAATTACAACCCAAGAAGTGATAAGCACTTGGGCATGAATTTGTAAACCTCCTATTTCCCAATATAAATGTTGGCCTACTTCTACACCTGACATATCGTATAACCCTTTGAGTGTTTTAATGGAACATAGTATAACATTCATATTGCCCTATAATAGAAATCGAACTTAAAAAAGGAATTATTTTGATTCAACCATATCTTTCTCAATTCATCTACCTTCATTCATGAATAGGAATCATACATTATATTTAGATATATTTAGAATACCAAGAAATTACATAAAAAAAAAATACCAATCATTTTTTATTAAATATTCAAAACATAGTTCAAAAATGCAAACCAAAATAATAAACAATCAAAGAAATCCATGGAGTTCAACAAAAAGGAACTAATCTTCTTCTTCTTTTTCTTAACTATTAAATTATAAGATAATCAACCTTTTTTTATATAACTATTTCGGCCCTCCAAAATTGCGGATACTAATTTGGTAAGAATCAATCGAATCGATGCTATAGCATCATCGTTGGCCGGAATAGAAATATCTGCAAGATCTGGGTCACAATTTGTATCGATTAAACAAATCGTCGGAATGCCCAAAATGACACATTCTCGAAGAACCATATATTCTTCTTGCTGATCAACGATAATTACAATATCGGGCAATCCCGTCATATATTTGATCCCACCCAGATATGTTTGCAAGGTGGATAACTTTCTCTTCAACATTGCTGCATCTCCTTTTGGGAGACGGGCGAGTTTCCCCATTTTTTGTTCCGCTCTTAAGTCCCTGAACTTCTGAAGTCTTGTTTCTGTAGTAGACCAATTTGTTAACATACCACCAAGCCATTTTTTATTAACATAATGACATCGAGCCCTTATTGCTGCTGATGCTACTAAATCCGCTGCTTTATTTTTGGTGCCAACGATTAAGAAGTTTTTTCCCATACTTGCTGCATCAAAAACTAAATCGCAGGCTTCTGATAAAAAACGAGCAGTTATAGTAAGATTTGTAATATGAATACCTTTACGCTTTGCAGAGATGTAAGGAGCCATTCTAGGATTCCATTTCTTAGTACCATGACCAAAATGAACTCCTGCTTCCATCATCTCTTCCAAATTTATGTTCCAATATCGTCTTCCCATTTTGCCACACTTTATCTTTTTTTTTTTTTTAGAGAGATTCAGTAACCTGTGAAATAAATAATTGTTCCGACGGAACCTTATACCAGGATTGACCATTGATCTACGACCAAAATCATGAATTTATTTTCATTCTTTATTTTTCGTTGATTACCAAATCCATAATGGGACCAGAGAATTCAAGTAAAAAGAATGAACCTCTTGTTAGGAATTACTAAATAATGTATCATGTAAATGATTGGTCTGATGTCCCATGGAAATAGTTCGGGACGCAAGAACAAAAAAAAATTCTCAAAATTCTCTATAGTGTAACAAAATATCTCTCATCTCCAATTCGAATAGATTCTTCCTTTTTATTTGCAAATGAATGTTTTTATCTTGCTTTGAACGATGTACTAATTTTTTGAATCCAGTACCAACCGGTATAATCCCCCCCAGAACAACGTTCTCTTTCAGCCCTTTCAACCAATCAATACGACCTCGTAGAGCAGCTTTTGCTAAAACTCGAGCAGTTTCTTGAAAACTCGCTTCGGATATGAAACTTTGAGTATTCAGAGATGACTTCGTTATTCCCAATAAGATTGCCCGATAACAGATCGCTTCGTCCAAAACACGCCCTGCTCGCTCTGCTCGCAACAATCCAATCAGTTCCCTAGGTGAAAACACATTAGACATTCCATCTTCTGAAACCAACACTTTTGATGTTACTTGACGTACAATAATCTCTATATGTCTATTATGGATCTGTACCCCCTGGGATCGATAAACCTTTTGGATCTTATTAACCAAAGAGATACGACTTTGTGCTATGGTTAGTTCAGCTCCAATCAAGAATCCCCAGGGTATCCCAAGAAGCCTTCGGCTACGTTCGTCCCAACCTTCAACTCTCTTTTTGAGGTTCATCGATATTGAATCAATTGAACGAACTTCTAAGATTTGTTCCACTTTTGGAAGACCTTGCGTGATATCGCCGGATCTCGATTTTTCATATATAAATGTAATTAATGTATCTCTTTCATAAAAGGTTTTCCCATAATGGCCATGAACAGTTGCTCCCGGAGTGACCAAATAGGGCTTAGCTGATCTTATAACTAAAGAGTCAACATGAACAATGAAAATTTTACCAGATTTTTTTATGCGTGATCCGTATTTCAATAGACATAAATTTTCACAAAGAAATAGGCCAAGGCTAATTATTGTCCATGCCTCTTCACAATAATCGTGATGGAGAAAACACCAATTAAAATGGAATAAATTCCAAATGATGTTACTACACGGATCGGGATTATAAATCCTACTATTTTCATCTAGGAAACAGTATTGAAATTGAAGTACTTGGAAAGTCTGTTGAAAATTGTCAAATAACAAATAGTTCTTTAAAAAGATTTGATTATGAGTTATTAAATAGTAAGATAAACAAGGATTCGCTATTTTAAATACAGTAGTACCTAAGGGACCCAACAAATCCCTAATTGGATTCATGGGATCCAATTCTTTTGTCGCATTATTATATCTCGAAGTATTAAAGGGGCCAATTCGAGAACAATTGGATGATGACAAAATTCGGAAAGATTGGCATTCCTTATTTCGATTCAACAACGTACCAAGAGTTCCCTGATGTTGGGGAAATGATTGAGTCTTTGCCTTGGAATTAAAAGGATTTATATTGGTACGATCTAATCCAATATTGTAAATCAATCCTGAACTTGACGTATCATACTTTTTTACGGTATAAGAAATAGTGGACTTTACTAACTCAATTCTGATGAAATCACGAAGCAGATCATTTGCCCTTATTTCAACAAAGGAAGCATGAACCTCTTCTTTTATAAAACCCCTTTTTTCTTGGTCCCAATTCAATACTAAGCAAGCCCGAACTAATTGAATACTTGTGTGAGAAATTCCTCGAATTGACTTGCTATTTCCATAAAGTATATAATTGACAATTCGAAGTTGTACATTATCCTTTTCCTGCAAGAGATCCTGAGGAAAAAGTGTTGCTAAATTTATCCCATCGGATATTTCATATGGGACTACGGGCCGAACCAAAACAAAATACTTTTTTTTTATAGGTGTGATCCGTTGAACATAGATCCAATTTTTAAATTTTTTTGATCCCTTATAATTTTTATTTTCCATTCCTGGTGGTATCAAAATGCCGCCGTGCCTAGATATTTTTTCCGCCTCTCCAGGAAAATGAATATCTCCAGAAAAAATTTTCAGTTCAATACTCCTTTTTTTTCTCTCCACTCGGACTAATCCACCTACTCGGCTTCTTGTATTTATATTTAAAGCAAGTCGTGTATCTACTCCAACGATACTATTGTTTCGGACCATTATGGGCGAAGATACGGGGAAGATATGCACTTCCTCGGGAATGAAAAAAAATCGATCTACTCTCATTTGCATTTGGTATTTCGGACTAAATTCTTTTGCTCCTCGATACTCAATCAAATCCTCTTTTTTTACGATTGAATCTACTTCGACAATCCCATATTTAGTAATTCCCGAACTGCTTCTTCTATATCGCGGATCATCAAAATAAGCAAGAATACTATTTTTACGTAAAATACCATTTATAGGTATTTTAATAGAAATACAAAAAGATGGTATTAGTTTCTTTTCTCGTTCTTGATCATATTGTAAGGGAATCACGAATCTATTTCTTCGCTTTTTCGCCAAGGAATCATCGGAATTCTCTTGACAAATAGAGGGATCTATGAGATTCCAATGACCATTGGATATGATTCGATAAGGTTTTGAATACTCAAAAATTTGCCCATCCTTTTTACTTTTACCAAAAAATTTATGTCTTACTTGATCATTAGTCAAATCAAAGATATTTCTTTCTTCGACAGAAAAAGAATTAGAATTCATTTGATCTTGATCCTTGTGGAGTGAAAAAGACACTATACTGGATCTGCATAGACATCCTGCTAATATCCATAAATGACTTGTTTTTGGTACTAGATGAACATTACTATACGGATATTCGGGCGCATGATGCACATCAGTACTCCAGTGCATTTCTCCTTCTGACTCAGAATAAATATGTTTTAGAACCCTCTCCTTAAAACGAAAAGTGGACGTTCCGGCACGAATCTCGGCAATCACTTGTTCCGATTCTACATATTGATCATTTTGAACTAAAATCAAACTTTTTGTTGGAATATTAACATTATGTATAATATCTCGACTCTCAATAGTTACATACAAGTCTATAAAACATAGAAAAGCAGGATGCCCATGACGGGTACGTGTGGGATGAACCAAATACTCATCAAATTTTATTTTTCCATTAGAGGGAGCTCGTACATGTTCGCCAGTACCACCTGTGAATACTCCGCCCGTATGAAAAGTTCTTAATGTGAGTTGAGTCCCCGGTTCCCCAATTGATTGACCCGCAATAATGCCTACGGCTTCTCCCAACTCAACCAGATCACCATGAGTAGGGCTACGACCATAACATAATTGGCAGATCCAAGAAGTACTCCTGCAATTAAAAGGGGTTCGAATATATATTG